AGATGTTATTGATTGTGAACCCATATTAGGCTATTTACACAGAGGAATGGAAAAAATCGCAGAAAACCGAACTATTATACAATACTTACCTTATGTAACACGGAAATATAAAGATGGTAGAAGAGGGTAGGAAGGGGGAGGGGATAGAATACTTATTTAGACAAGATACTTATTAAATTTTAAATTCCTTAAGTTAAGAAAGAAAAAAGAATAAAAACACGGATACATAACATAAAAAAAAGAATAAATAAGATGAGATTCGCCCTCCTCCTACATATTTAATTTCTTCTCCTATACAAAAACTAACAAGACCCACCCCATTAGTAATTCCATCAATGATACCCTTATCGAAAAACTCCGTTAATTCGGTTAATCCTCTTATACCTAGGGTAAAGACCCTCGTATAGAAAATATCTATATATCCACGATTATATGACCAACTGTATATCTTTTTTTTTACTTGATCAAAAAAGTACTTTTTCGGACTTTCCTTGTAAAAGGAATTTATTAAATCCAAATTCTGAAAAATAGAATAAGCAGATCCATATAAGATATACGCTATGAATAAACCGAAGATAGCTAGACTTACAGAAGAAATAGCATTAGTAATAAATTCATATGAATTTATAGAAGAATTAGAACTTTCCTGAGTCAAGTTTATTGAGGGAGTTAACCACTTTGATAATAAGGTTAACTCTGCTATTCCATTATCCATTGTTCCATTATCAAAAGAGATTCCTATAAATCCAATGAATAAAGTAAAAAGCAGTAATATAAGAAGAGGAAATAACATAGTATTTCCCGTTTCATGCGGATAAGCAAAAGTGTTTTTAGCCCCAAAAGACATACTAAAGCATCCTATCCTATTTCTTGTATTACCTTGAATTTTTGGTATATTTTGTGAAAAAAAAGAAATTCCACTCTTTGGTATTGATAAAACGAAATACCTATTAACTCCTTTGGGTATCTTTTTTCCCCATAAAGATATTGAAGATAAGGAACCTTCTTTAGTGGTACTGTAATTTTGAAAATGAACGCGCAAATACCCATCAAATGTAAGTAAATATATCCGAAACATATAAAAGGCAGTTAATCCTGCAGTAAAGGAGGCTATTATTCCAAAAAAAGGCGAATACAACCAACTATTACTAAGAATCTCATCTTTGGACCAAAAGCAAGCAAGAGGTGGAATACCACAAAGAGAAAGTGTAGCCCATAAAAAAGTAGTTCTTGTAATTGGAATGTATTTTCTTAAACCGCCCATAAGAACCATATTCTGACTTTTATCTGGTGAATACCCAACAAGAGGTTCCATTGAATGAATAACGGATCCGGATCCCAAGAACAATAAAGCTTTTGAATAAGCATGAGTGATCAAATGAAATAAAGCAGCTTGATAAGAACCTATACCTAGAGCTAACATCATATAACCCAATTGAGACATTGTAGAATAGGCTAAGCTTCTTTTAATATCTCTCTGAGCAAGAGCTAAAGTAGCTCCTAAGAAGAGTGTTATTGTACCTATTAAAGAAATTAAAGTCATTATCAAAGGTAGAGATATGAAAAGAGGAAAAAGACGAGCTAGAAGAAAAATCCCGGCAGCAACCATCGTTGCTGCGTGTATAAGAGCCGAAATGGGAGTGGGTCCTTCCATAGCATCTGGTAACCATACGTGAAGAGGGAATTGTGCGGATTTCGCAACTGCACCAAGGAATAATAAAAAAGCACACAAAGTAGTAAGTAAAGAGTTAATTCCATTATTAGGAATCCAGTTATTAGCTATTTTGAACAAATCCCTAAACTCTAAACTACCTGTTATCCAAAAAAAACCTAAAATTCCTAATAATAAACCAAAATCGCCTACACGATTAGTTACAAAAGCTTTTTGACAAGCACTGGCGGCGATCGGTCGTGTAAACCAAAACCCTATCAATAAATAGGAACACATTCCCACGAGTTCCCAAAAAAAATAAATTTGTATCAAATTGGAACTAGTAACCAATCCCAACATAGAAGTAGTGAAAAAACTTATATAAATAAAAAATCTCAAATACCCTTCATCGTGAGACATATAACCATCACTATAAATAAGAACCAAGATTCCTACAGTAGTAATTAGTATTAACATAATAGAAGTAAGTGGGTCAATCAAGTATCCAAATTCTAAGGAAAAATCATTATTGACGGTCCAAGACCATAGATATTGATAGATAGAACTTCCATTTATTTGTTGAATAGACAGTTGGATTGAAAATACCATAGCTATACTTAAGAATAAAACACTAGGAAAAGCCCATATGCGACGAAGATTTTTTGTTGCTGTCGGAATAAAAAAAAGGCCAAACCCCATTGACATAATAACTGGAAGTGGGAGAAGAGGGATTACCCATGCATATTGATATGTATGTTCCATAAGAAAATAAATTGAAATTTTTACTTGAAATTTTTCTATAAAAAAATAGTTTCCGATTCACCAAACCAATTCTTATCTCTTTCTGAAGGAATAAATAAAAAGAATAAGCAAAAATGAAGAATGGGTTTAATTGGTTAAATTAAATAAAGTTAATCAAAAAACTTCGTTACCTAGTTATTACCTAAATAAGGATATTTATTAAAATAAAAAAAAGTTACATTTTTTTACTTTCTATTAATTTTGATATTTCTTTAAAACAAACATGAACCAGCTCTCTTGTTTCGTAACTGATTAATTGAATTCCAATAAAAAGAAAACCATGTTTATAAAAAATTATAAAATAGTCATTATTTCAATATAGAACTGAAATCCTAATGACTATAATTACCTAAGTTTTAGAATGCCTTGTTTAAGAGACTCAGTATTTTTTGTTTTGATTGGAATTCAATTATGGAATACCATTCTGAACTTATATTAACTGTTTGAATTTTCCCTTCTTTTTATCCGCCCATCTTATTCTTATATAGGGGATAGACTTCCATACAATATATCTATATATGGAGTATACTTGATATATAAATATCTATAAATAGATTTAAATGGGAAACCTTTCTATCTTTCTATATATTCTATCCTTTCTATATATTCTATATTATTAAAACAAAGTATAAAATATATACGGAAAATAAATTTGAAATTCTTGTCTAATCCGGATTAGACAAGAATTTAAGTAAAAAATAATTCAGAATTTCAGTATCTTTCAATATTTAAGTATAAATACCAAGAAAAAGAAGAAAGAAGGATTTATTTGCGGCAATAGATGTCTTTCACATACAACTAGAAAAAAGTAATTTCCTTTTTGAATGGCAGTTCCAAAAAAACGTACTTCAATGTCAAAAAAGCGTATTCGTAAAAATATTTGGAAGAAAAAGACTTATTTTTCCATAGTACACGCTTATTCTTTAGCAAAATCAAAATTATTTTTCAGCGGCAATGAGCATCCAAAACCAAAGGGTTTTTCTGAGCAACAAACAAACAAATAATAAGGTTTTGTAATAATCGCAATTGACCTATCAAAAAATTCCAATTATTTAATATGAATAATTTGGATTAATTAATTAATGTACTTTTATGTGTCGAATTACTCAACACAATATTTATTATTAGAACAAACCCCTCTGATATCTACTATAATGGAATAAAAGTTTTGGTATACTGTGTGCTAAGTATTTATTCTTGACTAAGTATTTATTCTTGATCAATAAACTTTTCATAATAGAATTCTCATAATAAAATATGAGAATTCTATTATGAAAAGTTTATTGTTAAAAGTGGACTATTCTTGCAATAGCACTTACCACTTCCATCTATTTTCTCCAAAATAATTGGTTTAAGGTGCGGTGATTAAGTTTAAGGGGATTAAATCCTATTAATAAGAGCATAAAGACTTTCATTCAATAAAATGTAAAAAAGCCTTTTCTATTTATCTATTTTAATGAAATAATTTCTAAAATTTAAAGGAGAAACTAATTAGAAAAAAATTAGTTCTTGCAACTTATAAAAGAGGAGTTCCAACTCTTTCAAGCAGTGTTTCCATTAGGCAAAGCAAGATTTTATTGTAAAAAAATCGCAACGATACTACTAAACGAAGTATATTTTAATGAAGACTCTAATGTTCCTAAATTTTATGGACTTTCCCAATCTCGACGATTCGCGAGATAATAGCTATTATTGTTTTAAGTTACCTATTATTTGAAGTTAGCCGCCATGGTGAAATTGGTAGACACGCTGCTCTTAGGAAGCAGTGCTCAAGCATCTCGGTTCGAATCCGAGTGGCGGCATTCTCGAAAAAGAATACAATAGATTAGAAAATGGATTCAATTCGAAATTTACAATTTTGTAATGAGACCTTCCCCTTATGCTATTTGCAACTTTAGAACATATATTAAATCATATCTCCTTCTCAACCATTTCCATTGTGATTACGATTCATTTGATAACCTTATTAGTTCGTGAACTTGGGGGATTACGTGATTCGTCAGAAAAAGGAATGATAGTTACTTTTTTCTCTATAACAGGATTCCTAGTTTCTCGCTGGGCTTCTTCGGGACATTTTCCATTAAGTAATTTATATGAGTCACTGATCTTCCTTTCATGGGCTCTGTATATTCTTCATACCATTCCTAAGATACGGAACTCTAAAAATGATTTAAGCACAATAACTACGCCAAGTACTATTTTAACGCAAGGCTTTGCCACATCGGGTCTTTTAACTGAAATGCATCAATCCACAATACTAGTACCTGCTCTCCAATCTCAGTGGTTAATGATGCATGTCAGTATGATGTTACTAAGCTATGCAACTCTTTTGTGCGGATCCTTATTATCTGCCGCTATTCTAATCATTAGATTTCGAAATAATTTTAATTTCTTTTCTAAAAAGAAAAAAAATGTTTTAAATAAACCATTTTTATTTAGTTATTTCTATGCAAAAAGAAGTGCTTTAAAAAGCACCTCTGTTCCTTCATTCCCAAATTATTACAAATATCAATTAACGGAGCGTTTGGATTCTTGGAGTTATCGTGTCATTAGTCTAGGATTTACCCTTTTAACCATAGGTATTCTTTGTGGAGCAGTATGGGCTAATGAGGCATGGGGATCCTATTGGAATTGGGATCCTAAGGAAACTTGGGCATTTATTACTTGGACCATATTTGCAATTTATTTACATAGTAGAACAAATCCAAATTGGAAGGGTACGAATTCTGCACTTGTAGCTTCGATAGGATTTCTTATAATTTGGATCTGCTATTTTGGTATCAATCTATTAGGAATAGGTTTACATAGTTATGGTTCATTTATATTAACACCTAAATGATTACAAAAAAAGAAAACCTTCATTTCCTGAAGGTTTTTACTTTTTTATTTTATTTGATATTTGAGAACCCCTTGAACGCCTTGCCTTCTCAAAGGGTTCTCAAAAATTTAAGATAGATTAGATCTAATTAGACTTCTGTATTAATAGAGCGGACTTTTTACCTTCTTCTGAATTAATAGAGCAGACTAGTAAAAAAAACTATTTAGGATAATAATTGGATAAGAGAGCCTCTACCCTGTCAACGGATAGGGAGAGAACAAAATCTGGATAAATACCAATTCCTATTACTGGTAAAAAGATACAGACTAAAATAAAGAGTTCTCGTGGTCCAGAATCCACAAAATTTGCGTTTGGAACATTAAATAGCTTGTATCCATAGAACATCTGGCGTAACATAGATAATAAATAAATAGGAGTTAATATCATTCCTATTGCCATTAGAAAAGTAATTAGCATTTTTGGCATTAACAGAAATTTTGGACTAGTAATTAGGCCAAAAAAGACTACTAATTCTGCGACAAAACCACTCATTCCTGGTAAGGCAAGAGAAGCCATTGAAAAGCTACTAAACATAGTAAAAATTTTTGGCATTGGGATAGATATTCCTCCCAGTTCTTCGAGATAAACAATACGCATTCTATCAGAAGCCGTTCCTGCCAAGAAAAAAAGTGTAGCACCAATAAATCCATGGGATAATATTTGTAAAATAGCTCCATTGAGTCCAATGTTGGTTATGGAACCAATTCCTATAATTATGAAACCCATGTGAGATACAGAGGAATAGGCTATTCTTTTTTTGAAATTTCGTTGACCAAGAGAAGTTGAAGCTGCATAGATTATTTGGATCGCTCCTATTATTACTAACCAGGGCGAAAATAGATAATGAGCATGAGGTAACAATTCCATGTTGATTCGAATCAATCCATACGCTCCCATCTTTAATAAGATTCCCGCTAAAAGCATACATGTACTATAATGCGCTTCCCCATGGGTATCCGGTAACCACGTATGTAGGGGTATAATCGGCAATTTAACAGCATAAGCAATAAGGAAGCCAAAATATAAAAGTATTTCCAAGGTTGCGGGGTATGATTGATTAATTAATCTTTCCAAATCTAATCCTGGTTCGTTGGAACCATATAAGCCCATACCCAGAACTCCGATTAAGAAAAAGATGGAACCGCCTGCAGTATACAAAATAAACTTTGTAGCTGAATATAGACGCCTCTTTCCCCCCCACATGGATAAAAGTAAATAAACAGGAATTAATTCTAACTCCCACATGATAAAAAAAAGTAAAAGGTCTCGCGAAGAAAATAATCCTATTTGACCACTATACATTGCGAGCATCAGGAAATAGAATAATCGCGAATTCCGGGTAACTGGCCAAGCTGCTAAAGTAGCTAAAGTAGTGATAAATCCGGTCAATAAAATAGATCCTAATGAAAGTCCGTCGATTCCCAATCTCCAGTGGAAATCGAAGATATCTATCCATTTATAATCCTCCTTTAATTGGATTAAGGGATCCTCCAGTTGGAAATGATAACAGAATGCATAAGTCATTAGAAGGAATTCTAATAAACAAATAGATATAGTATACCACCTAACGATTTTGTTTCCCCTATGAGGTAAAAAGAAAATTAATGAACCTGCAAATATCGGCAAAACAACAAGTATTGTTAACCAAGGAAAATAACTCATGATAAAGTGATAAAGACAAGATACGTTTTGACCAGAAAAGCCCGTGCTCGATTATTTCGAGCACAGGCTTCTTCGGTAAAGAGGAATCAGACGATTCGAATGAAGTTTTTTGTAACGTATCAATAAGATAAAGCCATGCTACGGGTTGTTTCAGGCCCTAAATAAACGCGTACACTTAAAAAATCTGTCGGGCAAGCGGATTCGCATCTCTTACAACCCACACAATCCTCGGTTCTCGGCGCGGAAGCAATTTGCTTGGCTTTACATCCATCCCAGGGTATCATTTCTAATACATCTGTTGGACAAGCTCGTACACATTGAGTGCATCCTATACATGTATCGTAAATTTTTACAGAATGTGACATTGGATCTATAAATTTTTCTTTTCAACATAAAATTTTTCGATCTGGTAAAAATGAAATTAGTATTATATGAGTAATATGTATTATAGACACCAGACGAAGCAATGGTTTATCCAAACTTCAAAAATAATAATAATCTATTTTTTAATCCGTTTGTGAGAAAGCGTGAAAAAAAGAGCCAAGAAGAGACTTGAATTTTGGACTTCAACAATAAGAATTATACTAATTGTACATATGAATTCGAATTAGCCAATAAATTGGCTATCCTCTTTTCAATATAAATTATTGCAATATTCAAATTGTAATATCAATGAATTACAAAAATTCCTTTAAGTGAAATAAAGAATACTATACAAAAACCTACTTAAAGAAAATGTATATTATCAAATAATAGTAAGAAAATAGTATTGATTTCTATTCATCTTAATATTCAATATTATTATATGTGCGCCTTTGTTTAGAGGATTTTTTTTATGTCTAATTATTAAAAAGTCCAATTATTCCATAGTCTAATTATTCAATAAATTAGATTGATTGATACGAGTTGATTTCCTATTACGATGGATCGAAGAAAGAATGGATAGTCCAATAGCGGCCTCAGCAGCCGCAAGGGCTATCACAAAAATTGCGAAAATGTCTCCTTTTAATTGGCGACTATCAAATAGATCAGAAAATGTTACGAGATTTAGATTAATTGAATTCAGTATAAGTTCAAGACATATTAGAGCTCTAACCATGTTTCGGCTTGTGATCAATCCATAGATACCAATCGAAAATAAATAGACACTCAAAAAAAGTACAAGCTCAAACATCATTAATTAACTCCTTATCAATCTCGATTCATTTCAATATTCAATATGAGGACAAGAATTGAATCGATTCAATTAATTACAATAGAACAATTACACAACAAAAGAGAAAAAAAAGAAAGAAGGTATTTGTTGGCGGTAGATGGTTTTTACTAAATCAAAATTGTGATTCTTTAGTTATTTATTTTAGATTTGCAATTCTTAGAATTTTAACTCTTTCTAAGTTTTCTTATTGCCGAGCCATAGTAATTGCACCTATTAAAGAAACTAGAAGAATTATGGAAATGAGTTCAAACGGAAGATAAAAATCGGTTGCTAAATGAATCCCTATTTGTTGAACATTATTTATGAGACCTTGTTCTACTATTTGGTTTGATCTTGTAGTCCAAAGAATTCCATACCATGATGTATCTGGGATAGTGGTCATTAGTGAAAAAACAATAGTTATACAAATGATTGAAGTGAACCCATCTCCAATAGTCCAATAATTCTTATCTTTAGACCATTCTGACCCATTTATGAACATTACAGCGAATATGATCAAGACATTTATAGCTCCCACATAAATAAGAAGTTGTGCCACAGCTACAAAGTAGGAATTTAATAAAAAATAGAATAAGGATATACAAACAAGAACTAATCCCAGCGAAAAGGCAGAATAAATGGGGTTGGTAAGTAATACTACTCCTAGACCTCCTAGTAGAAGAACAAATCCCCCAAATAGCATAAGAATCTCATGTATTGGTCCAGGTAAATCCATTATGGATAAAAAGAAATTAAATATAGTATAAAATTTTTCATGAACTGACTAAAACTAAAGGATTCAAGGAAGGAAAAAGGGATTAGTATATTTTTCTAGTAAAAAGAAAAAATATGAGTTTAGTAATCAGTAATCGTTCTTGAATTGGAAGATCCATCTTCGTCTATTTTACTTTCAGTCGAATTCCTAATTGTTTGAATTGTGTAATCTTCCATTATGGAGATTGGTAACCGACTTAAAGCAATTTGATTGTAATTCAATTCATGACGATCATAAGTAGAAAGTTCATATTCTTCAGTCATTGATAAACAGTTTGTCGGACAGTACTCAACACAATTGCCACAAAATATACAAACTCCGAAATCAATACTATAATTAAGCAGTTGTTTCCTTTTAACATCCTTTTCAAATCTCCAATCTACGAGGGGTAAATCTATCGGACATACCCGAACACATACTTCACAAGCAATACATTTATCAAATTCAAAGTGGATTCGCCCCCGGAAACGCTCCGGTGTAATTGATTTTTCGTAAGGGTAATGAATCGTTATAGGTAAACGATTTGTGTGGGATAAGGTAGTTATGAAACTTTGACCGATGTACCTTGTAGCACGTATTGTTTGTTGACCATAACTCATGAACCCAGTTACCATAGGGAACATATTCATTCTAAATATCTATGAAAAAGATATGTTTCTTTCTCTTGTTTGAGAGAACTTTTGTGTTGAAAATATTCTTACTGTTATTGTATTATCTTATTTATAGTGAAACAAGTTGGGAAGAGGTTGTTAATAAGAGATTGCCCAAGGAAATAGGTAAAAGAAATTTCCATCCAAGATTTAATAACTGATCCATTCGCATCCTGGGTAAAGTCCATCTTATTGTGATAGAAATGAAAAGAAATAAATAAGCTTTAGTTAATGTAATAAAGATACCCATTGTTATTTCTAAAATCCCAACTACGTTATTTATTTGGAAAAAATCAAAAAAGGATATATAGGGAATAGATAAATTCCACCCGCCTAAGTAGAGAACTGTTACAAATAAAGAGGAAACTAATAAATTTAGGTAAGAAACAAGATAAAATAAAGCATATTTTATACCGGAATATTCGGTTTGATAACCTGCTACTAATTCTTCCTCTGCTTCTGGTAAATCAAAGGGTAATCTTTCACATTCTGCCAAAGAAGAAATTAGAAAAACCATAAAACCTATAGGCTGGCGCCAAATATTCCATCCAAAAAAACCATATTTAGACTGTGCTTCAACTATATCAACTGTACTTGAACTGTTAGATAATCATAGTCGATGATAACATCACAGTTCCCACCGCTATTTCAAAACCGTACATGAAACCTTAGCTTCATACGGCTTCTCTATGATCAGAAAAAAGAGAGGACTGTTTCGTTTCGTTATTAGCCCCGGGGCGTAGATAGAATTAGGTAAAATAAAATATATTGGAAAGTCCTAAATTAGACCAAAGGAATTCTGTCTGCTAGAAATAAGAAAAAGCGCTTCCGAATTGATCTCATCCTTTATAATAGAATAAAATTTTTTCTTTGTTCAGTAATAACTTAATCTTGGAATAAAACACTTGTTATAGGAATTAAATTAATAAATGAAAAGATTGGGGCATTAGTTTATGAGGAATTCTGTATGAATATGTATAGAGGAAGGACATAATTCAAATTTTTTTGTATTGCACTCCATATCTTTTTTCCTACTCTTCTTTCCCTGGGTAGGGAGGGGGTATTTAAAAAGAAAAAAGGGATAAAGGGTTAATTCGTTCTTTATAGCCATTTCTTTAACAAGTGAATAGGAACATACTCTGGATCGGAATCTGAAGAAAGTACTACTTGATAATTTCCACAAATTTCAAGTCCTTATTATGATTCCTTTTATGGGGAAAAATCTCTAATGTCTTAGATTCCCCATTACTAATCCTTTATGTACTTTAGTGTTCCTAACCCTTCACTAACTTTTGATGGATTCTTCTTATGATTAGAAGTTATAGTAATAACTAGAAATACTTTAGTAATGGAATTCCATATCGCGAATCCTTTATTCTTGCCCGCTTCAAGATATGATGACTAATTAAAAAAAATCAACCTTGGGATAAAGAGTTTATACTGTTTATATTTACTTCAACTTTTTCTTGTACGTAGGAAATGAGATTTTTTCTTTTTACTACAAATTTATAAGCTGTTTTGTTTCACTCATATAGCTATCTAGTTTAACTTATCAACCCGAATACAGAATAAGAAAAGGAAGATAAATAGTTAATGGATTTTAGAGGAAAAAGATCCTATTTTAACGAATCACACGTAGAGATATTGCTAGCACACAAAAAGTTAATGGTATTTCATAACTAATGGATTGAGCAGCAGCTCGTAGACCGCCTGAAAAAGAATATTTATTATTTGAGCTATATCCTGCCATAAGAAGACCAATAGGAACAATACTTGAAATGGCAATCCATAAAAAAACGCCAATACTAAGATCGGCTAAGACAAAATGATATCCCAAAGGGATAACTAAAAAACTTAATAAAATTGATATGACTGCTATAGAGGGTCCAATGCTAAATAAAGGAAGATCCCCTCGGGATGGTAGGATATCCTCTTTAAAAAGTAGCTTAGTCCCATCTGCTATAGCTTGAAGCAGTCCTAGGGGGCCAGCATATTCAGGACCAATACGTTGTTGTATCGATGCGGATATTTCTCTTTCTAACCACACAATTACGAGTACCTCTATTGTGATTCCCAAAAGGAGGCTCAAAATGGGCAGAATCGATATGAGTCCATAGACTTCTTTTAATAATTCCGATTTTGAAAAAGAATTGATAGTTTCTACTTCTACCCTATCTATTATCATTTCAACGGTCAACTTCCCCCATAATGATATCTATACTACCTAATATCGTCATGATATCAGCCAATTTCATTTTTTTAACTAGCTGAGGAAGAATTTGTAAATTAATAAAACCGGGGGGACGAATTTTCCATCTCCAAGGGAAAAGGCTATCATCTCCTACTAGATAAATTCCTAATTCACCTTTTGGGGCTTCCACTCTTACATAAAGTTCTTGCTTTGATAATTCAAAATTGGGTGAAGGTTTTTTACCAAGAAATTTATATTCAAAATCATTCCATTCGGAATTCTTTGCTTTCTTAAAGCGTCGGACTTCTAAATTCTCATAAGGGCCTCCAGGAATTTTCTCTATAGCTTGTTGAATTATTTTGATGGATTCCCTCATTTCACTGATTCGTACTAAATAGCGAGCTAATGAATCCCCTTCTTTTTGCCATTGGACTTTCCAATCAAATTGGTTGTAAGACTCATAAAGATCCACTTTACGAAGATCCCATTGTATTCCAGAAGCTCGTAACATTGGTCCTGATAAGCCCCAATTTACTGCTTCTTCTCCGCTAATAAAACCTACTCCCTCAACTCTCTCCAAAAAGATAGGATTCTGTGTAATAAGTTGTTGATATTCAACAATTCCGCGTAAAAAATAATCACAGAAATCTAAACATTTATCGATCCATCCATAAGGTAGATCCGCAGCTACTCCTCCGATGCGAAAGTAATTATGCATCATTCGCATACCTGTAGCAGCTTCAAATAGATCGTATATCAATTCTCTCTCTCTAAAAATATAGAAAAAAGGAGTCTGTGCCCCGAGATCTGCCATAAAAGGACCAAGCCATAACAAGTGAGAAGCTATACGGCTCAATTCTAACATAATTACTCTAATATAGCTGGCTCTTTGGGGTATTTGAATATTCTCTAAGAATTCTGGTGCATTTACTGTTATTGCTTCCGTAAACATAGTAGCTAAATAATCCCACCGTGTTACATAAGGTAAGTATTGTATAATAGTTCGGTTTTCTGCGATTTTTTCCATTCCTCTGTGTAAATAGCCTAATATGGGTTCACAATCAATAACATCTTCACCATCGAGAGTAACGATCAGTCGAAGAACACCATGCATTGATGGGTGTTGGGGGCCCATATTGACTATCATGAGATCTTTTCTTGTAAGCGGTAGACTCATATCCTTTCTTCCTTAATTCATTATTCCATAAAAATGGATTATTCCATGAATTCCTCAAAACGAGGCTCATCAAAATGCAAAATCTAAGACTACTATAAGACTACTAAGAAAATAAGAAAAAAAATTAGAACGATTAAATTACTGCTCCCGAATATTCAACTGACTTATTAATTTCTTATAACGTACTCTATTTTTCTTTGCCAAATAAGCCAGCAAACGTCGACGTTTTCCCAAAAGTATCCGTAGGCCTCTTTCCGATGAAAAATCTTTTTTGTGTAATTCCAAATGTGAAGCAAGTCTCCGTATCTTATTGGTGAAACTGAATACTTGAAATTCAACAGAACCGCTGTTTTCTTCTTTTTCTTCTTTAACCATAAATCCCAAAATTTTTCTACCTCCTTTCTTTTTCATATATTTTTCTGATCAGGAAAAATAAAAAATTATGTCAGTTATTTTGAAGTTATTCTAATCTCGTACACACTAAAATTTGCAACTATTCATCTACTGCTGGAATTTGGATTTATTTTATCGATGCAAATTAGATTTGGATAGAAGAGTACATTCTTTTATTTTAGATAGAAGAAACATTTCTTCTATCTAAAATAAAAGAAAGAATTTTGCTGATTTATTTATTGCTATATCCAATTTAGGGAATTGATACACCATTTAATTGATATCATTTAGCAAAATGAAACACAGCATATGCATCCATCTTTCGGCTCGAGAATTTCACGGGATAGAGATATGGTATAAGAAAAAGGCTATTAAGTAACTCTAAATGAATTGTGGATACAGATGTATCCTTAACATACTGAAACGATTGCCATTATTCGTATCAAACCAATAGCGATTCATACAAGCTAAATCTTCTAATCAATGGGGGACCAATAATGAATTTTTTTGCATATGTATTAAGACGCTCGGCCTTATTTCGAAATTGTCCAGAGTTTTATATCTTGTTTTCATTGCAAAATGATGGGTCTCCTTCCATAACTTTCCAATTACGAGTACGAGAATTGAAAGACATGAAAATTCTCAATTCTCTACGGCGTCTAGGAGATAGATAGAATATTTTCAGGAACAAGAAAATCATAAGAATCTTTCTCTCTATTCACTACCATTCCGCGTCTTCGACTTCTATTAGTTTCTTTTCTTATTTAATGCAATAGCTATAGTTTGATATAAGAATCCATTTCTCAAAGTAATGGAAACCATTCTCTTATAGGAAATGGTTCTAAAATCCCTATTCCACCTTTTAGGTATCGTGAAAAGTGATACCTGTGAAGATTGTGCATTTCAGTCAAATTCGGATCCGTTTTTTGAGTCCATGATATAACCAAATTGGGTGGATCCTCCACCCGTTTAGCTAAGAAAGAATAGATACAGAGGTGGATAATAGATCGATATGAAGATCATGAGCTGCCCCATAATGAAACCGCCAGTAGTCGCGACTATTTCCTTCTTCCCTAATCCAAGATTGGAGAAAGAAGATCTAAAAGGGACCTATGGAGAATGTGGTCATAAATCCATAATAGAGATAGAGTCCGACCACAACGACCGAATTAATTATCCTCATCGAGAAACTTAGACTACTAAATAGAATAGAAAAGATTTGAAAATAATGGCATGGGTCTCCTTTTTTTCTTTCTTTAGAGTTTTCTATATGCACAATTTCTCGATGTTTCGATGAGAATTTCTTGACTTTCCATATATAGAAAGAGATAGACTATAAATGACATCTCTTATGTCAATAAGACCAAAGAAAGGGATGGATATTAAATGATAGGAAGTGCTAGGAAGTGAAATAGAATGAAATAGAGCCACTTTTGGCTTCCCTATGAAATGTGAGGCATGGAACGGAGCCACTACGAAGAAATTCTGGGAGTTACGAAAGAAGCTTCGGACTCATATTGTTCATGGGTTGAGAACGGGAGTTGAACTCTAGGAGGTCGAATCCCCCCTTGTTCCTCAGTAGCTCAGTGGTAGAGCGGTCGGCTGTTAACCGACTGGTCGTAGGTTC